TATCGAGCAGAAGGTTGAACCTGTCAGTTCGATGCGCCATGAGTTTGAAAGAAATATTTTAGAAGCCAGCCTAAAGCACTTTATTCAAGATATCGAACAAAACGGACCCCAATCTTTAATATTTCGGGAATTCTATTCCCACTTCACTGACGAGGAATTCCGCCGGTTGCGCGACCCATAAGACTCAAAATAAGGTTGGTTGTACCTCTCTCGATTGATAGAAAGACATTCGGGAGCTGGGAGGGCCTATCGTGAGGGGACTTTCTTTCACGGTAGGCGAAGGTAAAGCGGGATCAGCGGCGGGCTTACCTTCTCTTTTTCCTCTACTATGTCATAGCGTTACCCGGAGCTGCGGATCCCCTCATCATAAACAAACTACAAATTTAAAATTCTTATCTTTCTTTGGGCGAGCAAGACCCGGAATGGATTAACTGGATCCGGGAGGAGCTTACTGAGAGAACGCCGAACGGCGAGCTCGCTCAAAGAATCCATGGGGTTATCACCATGGAGGAAACCTCCTTGAAAGGCAACGCGGTAATAGAAACCTTCAAACATCTTTATTATGGCAGCGGGGATGGGAACCTTGGTAGGAATTAAGGAGGGTTCTGGGCGGGTAGGTTTGATGCTAGCTCTGTTGCCTTGGCATTGGTTTTTATTCCTCGCAAAGGCGCCATCTTTCTTAAGTGAAAACGTGACTTTCATAGGCCTCTAGGTCTTTTACTGGTGCTCTGCCTGAAAATACGATAATTGAGTTTTTGAGACCAGTGCGATAAATGGGCTTTTGAGACTCCGTTTTGTTAACAACAGGTACTGTTTCTGCCTTCACGGGTAAGGATCATCTGTGCTATGAGTTAAGGATCGTCTGTGCTATGAGTCTCTCTTCCTCATAGTGGTCTAAGGAACGGAGTCACTCTTCCTCAATAGTGGCTAAGGCACGAAAGTATGATCGATGATCTTCTGCTAATGCTAGCGTCTTTTTCATCTCTAATCTCATCTATGCTTCCGGAAAAAGTGTAACCTACCCGCTAATAATTAAATAAAGGGGCTGGCTGCTCTCCTCGATTTCAAAGAGAATTTAGTGGTCGATTTCATCACAAGCAATTAAGTGCCTTTTTCCGCTCTTCGATTTAGCAAAGAGTAAGCCCGCGCTCTCCTTAATTTCACAAAGAATTGAGTGGTTTTTGCTCCCCAATTTCGCATTTGAGCGGCTTTCGCTTCCCTTCTTTGAAATCTAGATCTTCTCTTTCTGTGTCTATCAATCTTCCTGCCCCAAGCCCCTGTTGTCTCTAGCGCTTGATTGTTTGATAGAGACCGACCTGCTTTCATAAGCACTTGTTGGCAAGTTCGGAAGAAGGCTTTGAGGGGAACTAACTCGATGTGGCTCCGGTTCAGTACTGCCTCTCGCTTAGAATCTCTTCCAGCTGAGCTGCACTAACAGGCTTACGTAAAGTAAAGATAATGTGACTTACTACATGCGAAAGCTTTTGCTTCTTCCTTTCCTTCTGCTGGCAAGTAGCTCTCCTTCTTTCCTGTAGTTCAGGATTCCCCCTCTATGCCCATATCTATTTAGTCAAAAGGCTAGTTCAATCGCTCTGAGGAAGTACTATAACTTGAATCAGTATCTCAAATAGGGCGATATCAGGCCTTCTGTGCGATATCGATCTTCTGTTTATGGTAAGCGGTCTGCCCTTCCCCTTACTAGATCAAATAGGGCAATTCGTAATGCTCTCTTCCTTCCCGCCTTCCCTCTGCTGCTCTTCCTGTCCCTTTCAATTGGTCTGTCGTCTCTCCTTTGATTCCCGTTCTTCCTTTCATTCAATAGATCTCTTGCCCTTGGTTAAACATGAATTATTTTAAAAAGAAATCCATTAAGAGCATATTATAAGTAATCCTTCATGCACTGAAAGAGAGGGAGGACCACACCCCAACTAAGAATAAAAACCTGGGGTGGGGAACTCCCGTAAATAAGGTTTGAATAGTACAGGAAAGGAAAGACAACTATAGAGTATGCCCCTAATAGAGTAGGGAATGATTATATCAACCATTCGGAAAGAAGTAAAGCTAATAGTACGGTAAACAGGAGCAAGACGGTATGCAATCAATTAATGGAAAGGATACAGGAGATGGAATCAACTCTATCTGTCCGTTGCTCTGTCCACGAATAGCGTCCGTTGCTTCTTCATTCCTGGCTGGCAAGCTCAGTTCTGTTCTAATCACTTCGATTCCCGTACACGAGTACCTTCCTTCAAATAGATATATTCCCTTTCCTAATATGGAAAGTACTTCTGTAAGCGAATCCCTTGTTTCTTTGGCTTGCTTCTTAAGCCAATAAGTCCTGTGCCTGGTAGGTGCAATCAGTCTGTCCCTTACCTGTCCATTCAAGCCTTTCAATATCTCGTCTGGCCCTGTCTTCTGTCGTACTCTCCTCTATCGAGAATTGGTCTATCGCAATTGTCCTGTTTAAAACGGATGCCGCTCCTCTGGTAGCCGTTGTTTGCTTCATCGGTTTCAGTATCCTTTGCTTGGTTAATTTCTTCCCGCTCTACTGACCTTGACTACTTGACTAACTAATAAGGCTAGCAATCGCTCGTTTTTCTTATTAGCACGATAGGTGGGTAATCCCTTCTGTTATGAGTGAATCTCTATGGCTTATTTATTTGCTTTCGTAGGCCTATTTTCTGTAAGCTGAAGTCCTGTTAAAGCGCTCCTCTGGTGGAGGTACTACTGCCAGTCAAAACTCTCGCTAATAAGGCTTAAGAAGGCTTTCCGTTCGATGGAATCCCGTCCTTCCTTTTAGAGATACGATAGCGATTCCCTTCCAGTGCTTTATAGTAAACTCTTCTCTGAAAGTACTTTCCTTTTCCTTCTCTTTGTCAAGCAAGGAATAACCAGCCTGAGGGAAGTATTCGTTAAGCAAATCCGTAAGCAAATAGGGAAAGCAGTTAAATAGGGGCATAACGGGAATAGAAGCAGTCAATCGGTAGAAGGCAAGCAACTCTCGTAAGAGGTCTTCCCGGTCGAGCTGTCTGAGGGAAACTGTATCGGTATCAACAACTGTCGCAACGGTCCTGTAACTGTGGAAAAGGGTCCTGTGTTTCAATCGCTTGAATCGGTTTATTCGTTATTAGAGAGGATTATAACTGTAGCAAACGTTCGGCAGTACAGGGTATGCAAAAGAAAGATAAGCTTGAGATGCTACAATAGCTTCAGCCTGATCGATCCGCCTTTAGTATTGGTAAGTTCCCTTGTAAGTCTCTATCGCTAGAAGGCCATTTCTTTTTAGTGAAAAGGAAACTTAAAAAGAGCTTACCTTATAAGCTCCCTTGCTTGTTCCCGTTTAGGAGAGTCGCTTTCCACGGTCTGCTATTCCTTTCCTGTAATTCAATATCCCCCTTTCCCTCTATCTAGTACTTGCTCGGGACTCGCTTGCGCTAAGCCTCAGGGAGTAAATAGGAGCCTCGCTTTGGAGAATTCCTTGAGAATGATAAATAGCGCTCATCCGTAGCTTGGTTCCTTACTTGAGGAGTGAAAGGCTGGCAGTAGTATACATACATAGGGGTATGCCCTTCGGTAAGCATTCCTTTAGCAAGTAATCCGTTGCTTGTTCCCGTGCTTCCGTTCAATATCTCCCCTCTCCATTCTTTGAGTTCGCATTAACATTTCCCATTACTCTGTCTCGTAGGGCATTTCTATGTAGCAAGAAGCTCTGTTCAATCAATCTCATAGGGAATTTACTGAAGCAAGAAGAACTATCGATAATAGCGCCTTTCTTTTAGGCATAGAAGTTAAACTGGAATGATACCTTCCGGGTTAAGCGCGATTGAAGTATTTAAGTATCTTTCTGTTCTGTATTGAAGTATGAGTTAAGCGCGATTGAAGTATTCATTACTTCCCTCTCTCCTGTAGTAGCACTCTATTCTACTAGTACTGATGAGTAAGAAACTCGCTTCAAGCTCAGTTAGTAAAGGAATCCGGAGATAGGTTCACCTGTTAGAAGTTTCGATCTATGGGCTTTCTTTATTTAGTAAGGAGCTTTGTTAAAGAGATCAGAGAGGGGATATACCTGTAACAACGAAAGATAAAAGGTTCTCTTTTAAAGGAATTCAGAATTCAAGAAGATTAGATTAGTTGTTGACTTTTATAGAAGGTTGACTTTTATAGAAGCTAAGGCAAGAAGTCAATCGCTTTCAGTATCTCTTGCTTCTTTGGTTAGTTCAGTACGAGTGGCAGGCGCAAACTGGCACAGGCAATATATATATATATATATATATATATAATAATAATAAATAGGCGATTGAAGTAATAAAGTCAAGCTTTTGCCAGAGGATGAGTCTTTCAAGTATCGGTAGCATTCCCTTTATCAAAGTCTAGTACGCTAGGGACTCTCTTCAAGTGGAGTAAACAAAACGGGAGGCACAATCAGTTGAGTCTAGCATTCCTGTGCAATTCCCTTCCTTTAATTCAATAGTTTGATTTGATTCCCGTCTGTGAATTCAATATGCTCTTCCCGCTTAGGTTAGCTGTACTCTCGTGTAGCAGTTAACGCTTGGTGGATAGGGCGAATCCCTTCCTTAAATAGATCGATGCTTGTTTGCTTCCTTAATGAATGCAATTCCCCCTTCATCACTCTCTATCTCCGGCCCTTGCCATTAGTTAGCTCGCACTTCCCTTGCTTGCCCTAAAGAACTAAATCAAACCAAAAAAGGCAAGAGTTTTCACAACGGGATGGGGCTTAAACCCTCAATCGGCGGGGAGCCTTTCCTCTCAGAAGGTATATAGATAGTTTCTCTCCGATTGCCAAGGCCAGTTCAAGCGCCTTTTCAACAAGCAAAGAAAAAAACGGAATTCCTCTTACTCATATACCCTACTCTGCTTATTCATTCTATAGGGCGAGTGGTTAAACCACCAATAGCATTAGCATTAGCAATTTCCCCAGAAGATTGGGATCGAGATCGAGCAACAGAGGCACGGGAAGCATCTGAGCTAGTAACAAAGCACGCAGCAAAGGTAGATGAAGAAGTATCTATGATAGGTTAAGCAGCACCCGTAGTTTTATATCCAGTTGCATATGAACCAATGAATTCATAACCTTTAAGGTAGGTGGGCGCTCGTAATCTTGTATATAGATCTTTATTTTTGGGTAATTAACGGGACAAAGTGGGACTACTGGTAGATAAACGGGTGCAACTCGGGCAACTCAATTTGCATCTCGAACAGGAAGATCTTAAACTAGCGCTGCGAATGGATCCATTGGTTCAGTTCAGGATGATCGATCAGTAACTCGATCGACCTTGATAGCATAAGGAATGCACAGGGGGGCTTATACAAGGCAACGCAGGACGGAAGATCATTCCTTATTAATGGGTGGGGGGAGCACGCTAGAATATCAATCTTTAAAAGCGTCCGGTCGGACAAAAGCTAAGCACTCACCAGCTAATCAATCCAAGTGCATTCCGCCCAGACGGACCTCCATAAGCAAGCGTTACACACACGCATCCTGGATGGGCCTTCGCCTTAAAGAGAAAGGCTGGTTCTACTACTACCTCGTATGAGAGGTCCAAACAAAGTCTGCTGCATCCCTTCTTGGTCGAGAGGCATAGCCCCCGGCTTCCCTTCGTGCGGTTGCTTCATATCCAGGCGCGACCCCTATAGTGGCAGGTCGAGATTGAGTTCCACCCATTGAGGAGGCAAGGGCATCACCCGTGGTTTACCCGGAAACACTTGCACTTGCTTGCTTGCTTGACTTAGTAAGGGTAAGGGGTAAGGATCATCGATCGACTTTAGAGCTTTATTGACATGTTTGTTCAAAGAACATTAAAGACCTGACAAACGCAGTCAAAGCTCTAAAGGTAGGCGGATCAGAGATAGAGTGATTTCTGGTTTCGGCTTAAGGGAAGGCGGTGTTGGAAGAGACTGATTGTTTCGATATCACCCCAACCTTTGAACTTAGTTTGAAACTCCTGCTTTGTTGTCCAGCTTTCGACAGCTTAGGGAAAGAAACAAAACTCCTTTTGTTTCGGTTACAGTTCAAGCGGGAGGTCAACCAGTAAGGTACTCAATCAAGCGGGTCGTAGAAAAACCACTTCTCTTCCTTCTCTTTCGGAAGGCACAGTTTCAGGGAAAGCGGGTCGTAGAAACCTTTTCCGGGTTTGGTCTTTAAGGCGAAGTACTCTTGGGCGAGCGTATCATAGCTAAACCTCTTTTTGTTTTCTGTTCCGTCCTGAAGTTCAAGCGCTCATCTGCGCCTTTCACATGAAAGCAATCGTATTGAGCTGTTGAGTATAATGTAGTGCTTTTAGAGGGCAACGAGAGTCAATCCTTCTTTTCGTTACGGGAAAGCGATCACAGAATCATCTCGTTCTTTTCGGCTTTCGATACTCTAGCGCTAGTAGCAGTAGCAGTTCCGGCTGGTTTTTAGTCCTTCGGACCTTTAAACTCTGTTGTTTGCCTTTTTGACTACTACCCTTTTTAACTACTACTCAGTCCAGCGCAAGTCACTCTACGATCAAACTCTAGGGCCAGTTGAAAGCGAAGCGTCAAAACTCTTTCTCTTCTTTCGGTCTTGGGCGCTCGTAGCGGAGAGGGGCTCGTGAAGTAAGCAAGTCAGTGGAGCCCGTTAGTCAAGCTTTAAAGGCCACACCAACCTTCTAATAGGGCTAGCCGGTGCTGTGAGAAATCCTTCCTTCTTTCTTTTGTTTCGGTACTCGCCTCGCGGGCAATTCAAGCGGATCAGGATTTTCAGTCGCTTAAAAAAGTGTCAATCAGGATGGCTCGCTTAATTAGGTTTAAACGATCCCCTTGTTCACGCTAAAGCACCGTTGACTTCTAGAAAGGCAATGCGCTCAGAATTCAATCTTTCTTGTTCGGCAAGCAGCCTACAGTAGGAACTACAAGCGTGCCGGAAAGAGGTCGTGCTTGAGGACAGAAGGTAAAGTGTCTTTGGGCAAGGGAAGGAGGTCGATTCAATCTATCTTTCCGGCCGGTACTCTTTTCAAGCGGATCAGGTACTCGGGAAAGTAGTAGAATCTATCTTTTGTTCTAGCTCTTCGGCTCTAGGCAAGTTGCTCGTAGAATCAACTAATTCAGTTACGGGAAGCGAGGCGATTCACTTCCGGTATACTGACGGTACGAGCATCTGCGATTTCTCTGGACAGAAACCGGCCTCTGAGAACGTTTTCAAGTTCGAGGAGATACCCGATTTTGAGATCTGAGTGATTGGCTTCGATTCCCGTGCTTTTTTTCTTTTTCCGGGCTACAGGCAGATTTCGATATTCCCTCTTTCGGGAAGGCACAGTTCCAGTTCAAGCGGGAGGTACAAGAGAACAACTGCTTCTAAGTGAAAGACCCGCTTTTCTTCCTCTTTCTGCCCTACTGAAAAGGGGCGGCTTTTGAGATGATAGAGAGAGTTTCTGTTCCGCCCTATGCCCATCTGATATAAAGTGGGCAGTTACGGGTTGCTGGGCATGGTGGAAACAGAAGGTGCTTGTTGACGGGCAGTGTCAGGTGGGAGATCAGAACTCATACCGCGGTTAGTCAAGCCTACAGTCAGAACGAAGATCGCAGTGCTTGTGTTGTGGCGGTAGGCGGTTGTACAAAAACCACTTCTTCTGAGAGCTCAAGGCGATGCGAACAGTAAACGAGTAGAAATAAAACTCCTGTTGTTCCGTGCTCGGGAGCTAGCCAAGTCAGATAGGCGCTCGTAGAGAATCTCTTTTGTTCCGAGAATTCTTGTTTGCAGCTCTTGGGCTAGTAGCCGAAGCTTTACTTAGAGAGGGCTTTCGTGATAGTCAGTTTAGTAAGGAAAGAAAGTCAGCTCTAAAGAAAAGGAAGTCAGTTCCAGCTGTAAGTGAAGGTTAGGCGTATTGATTGCTTTCTTTAGGGAAAGCGAAGCGTCAAACTGAAACTCTTTCTGTTGGTAGAGAATCTTCCTAGCTATATGCGTAGCGGGTCAGAGCCTTGTCATATATAGGGGGATTGATTGATTGACAAAGTGGATTTTCTCCGGGGCTTGGTAGGTGTCGAATATTTCCTTTCCGTGCTGTCACTCGGCTTAGACAAATTCCCTCTTCCCGGGCTAGTCGGGTTTTTCTCGGTATCGGCTCTATTAGTAAGGGCAGAGAGCATAGACAGGAGTTGAGCTGAGATCAGAAGTCTGTATCTGTAGTTCAGCTATTTGTCCGTTAGCTTTCCTGTTTTTGTTGGTATTAGTTGAAGTAAGTCAGCATTGTCCTTCTTGCTGTTGGTTTTCGCTTCGCCGGGGAGGCTGTGTTCTCAATCGGCGAAGCCTCACAGCCAGTTGAAGAACGGGAGTGCTAAGAACGCACTCCCTTACCTAAACAAACCTTAAAACAGCTAAAGCAAACATAAGGAAACAATAGGAATAAATCAAGCCAATGCCTTCAAGACTTAAGACTTCACTTGAGCAACGGTCGTGCTTCGCCTTACGGGAAGCACTCCCTTGCCTTAGGGAATTAGATCAAAGAGTTACCCATACCTTTCACAAAAAGAAGGTCAAGGTTACCTTTTTCGTAGAGTGATCACAGAAAACGCATCACCTAAAGTGCAAGCTTTACCTGTCGGGTTAGTCCACCCACGTGGCCGCGCGAAGAGGGCCTCAACTTAGATGAGGTGACTGGAAGTCGCTCCTTTAGATCAGGGCAACCCGAGCCGAAAGAAATACAATTTTCGGAAGAGTGGTAGCGTACAAGAAGGCTGTGATCACTACTAACTGTAACGTATTCGGTGCCCAGGCCTGCGGGCCATTGCCGTAGAAAGCTCCAAAAGAGCGGGTTGGACAACCTGTGGTTAGTAGTGCGGGGAGCTATAGCTCTTAATTGCGTAAGAGTGTCCTCGCGTTGCCAATCGACCGACGCTGGCTCCATACGGGTACAACGGCTGTATGAGATTCTTCATGGAAGGCTACAGCTTTTTTTGAAGGCTTCATACAGTACCCGGAGGAGATGTAGAGGGAGAGAAGGCCCTCGGGGGGGTTATAGGGCACTCATTAAAGAAAAAACGCTTACTATAATCAAGAGGATAGACACACAAGCCATATAAAAGGAAGAAAATCGGGCTTAATTCAAGCCCTAAGGGAGCTACTTTAGTGAGGGGTTTCTCTCCTAGGTTCAACAAGACCACAGCAAATAGGCCATAAGGAAGAATGCTGATAGGTTGGTTGTAAAATGCAAGATGCAAGTGTCCAGTAAAAAAGTCCACTGCTTTAACTAGTAAAAGTAACTACCTTAAAGAGTATTAGAATCGTGGTCAACTGCGGAGAATAGGATGCAAAATGCGGAGAATAGGTTGTTGAATAGGAGAGGAGTTTAGTGTTTGGTTTTATTCAAGCCGCCATCCCAAGCTGGAACTGTACTTCACTTAACTGGCTTTACTAATGGAACCTTCCGAGTACCTGTGCCCGTAAAGACTCTATCTCTACAGCCGCCCCAAGCCTCTGATCTCAAAGTCACCATCGCTTGAACAATGATACTGAACTTACTTCACTTACGAACCTCTAACTCTAACGTGCGAGCGGCCCTTCTCTAATCAAGTTGCGAGCCTCTCTGCCCTTACAGAGCGAGTGGCCTTACTTCCTTCACTTACAGCTTGAACTGCACTTAGCCCTTCTCCCGCTTCCGGCCCCGGTACTCAAGCTGGACTTGTATATTTTTCTATACCGGCTCGGAACGGAAAGTAGGGATTTCTCACAGCACCTGGTACAACACGCTTGCCCGTAACTGACCAAGACCCTTGTCCTGCCTTTAGACCTTGATACGGGCTTCCCGTCACTAGAAGTCCTAGAAGTCAACTGAACCTGCGACCGCTTACTTCAAGTATAGATTCTCTAAGCAGACTGCCCTAACGACTACCGAAAGAAAGAGAGTTCAAAGCCCAAAGCTCTCTCTTCAAAGCTCTCCGCCCGAAAACTTCGGCAACCCGATAAAGCACTTTCTCTCTGCCGGCTTTAGCTTGCCCTTAGTTGGTTGGGGGGCTAGATACGAAAGAACGGTATGAGAAAGATTGACTTCCTGATCGATCCGCCTTCCGAGCCCGTCAACTGACTGACTGCTTTCATATGGATAGCTTGTTTATTTAAAAGCGACTAATAGGAGCATGCGAGTGGAGTGAAAAGCCTCCAAGCCCCTCGTATAGTAAAGGATTGGTTCTTCAACCCTTGCTTTTGACGCTTTGACCTAGCGCTTTCCCCTTGAACTGGACTTGATTCCCGCACTTAGCTTAAGAGCTAAACTGCCGAAAGCCCTTTTCTATATAGTCTCATCACAGCACCCGAAAAGCAGGGAAGGGAAACGCTTACCGAACATGCCCGGCCCTAACTGAGTTAATTGATCAATCACCACCGCTACTTTGACTCTCGAACAGAAGAGAAAAGACGGAAGAAGCGGAACATTTCATATAAGCAATCACCTATGCCCTAACAGCTTCACCGAGTCTACCTTTAGAGCGACTTGCCCTCGAGTACAGGCTAACCAAAAGCTACAAGCGCACAGTTCGGCAAGCAAAGCAAACGGGAATCAATCAATCAAGACGCTGCATATAAAGAAGTGATCTACGACCTTCCCTAATTTCATGAGAACTCTTTATCTTAGAAGTCAAAGAAAGCCCTAGAGCACGGAACTAGAAGTCCTAGCAACACCTTATCCCCGGAACAAGAACAAGACAGATTGTCTTTGATCCGCTTTAACAACGGTTTGATAGAAAGAGCGAATAACCTGACTTGACTAAGAAAGAGTACAGGACCAAGACCGGAAAGTCTCGCTTTGATCTCCTTTAGCAACGAAAAAGCTTTAAAACAAAGAAAGAGCGTATTCGCCTTTTGTTGCGAGCCATCCGCTTTTGACTGAACAAGTGGATTTTATTCCTGTGCCTTCTGCCTTCCCAGGAAGGGGGGATTTTTTCAAAGCCGACTAAGAAGAGAAAGAAACCTTCTCAAAGTAAAAAGTCACCCTCTTCCGCATTTTCTAGCTCGTATGACTAGCTTACTGACTTGACTTACGTAACTGACTTCCGGTTTAGTTTCCCGAAAGCAAACATTCCATTTTACCACCACCGGAAAGTAGGGATTTCTCTCTAAGCTGCCTTCCCGTAACTTTCTCAAAGCAACAAGTGCTAACCGCAAGACCTGCTTCCCGTAACTGGCCTGACTGAAACTAGAAGTCAACTGCGACTTGAAAAGAGTACCTCAACTGCTTACCGAAACCACTTGCCTTCAAAGCGGAACTTCCTTCCGTAACAGAAGGAGTTTATTCCCGAAACCAACCGACAACAGATACTTAGGCATTGATACCATTAGGGCAGGGAGTTGACTACTGCCCAAGCTGTGACTGCTACACGTAACTTCTTGTTCCCTGCCCCTCCCTCGCTGGACTGTCCTACTATCTGATCAGCCTAAGAACGGCTACCGAAACAAAAAGCAGGAAAAGCGAGTGCAAGCTAAGGTCTCGGTTCCTTCTGCGGTGAAGGTGAAGGTTCAAACGTAGGTGCTGGCTAAAAGTGTTTGGTGACAGGTCAAGCTATGTATCAGGAAGGTGGGAGAGAAAGGCTGAATCTCATAGTTGCAAACATGCTCTGTGCTGCGCCAAGTAAAGACTAGCCAATGTTCGCTTCACTGACGTCCCATCGTTTTACGCTTACTAGTCCAGTTCCATACCTAGCCAATAACTTCACCCTCCCTTTCTTGGGCTTTCTCTTGAATAGAAGACCTCGGGAAAGCTAGTTGCCTTAATATGGGATTAGATTTAGGCACTTCAGTGAGCAAACTGGCTTTATGTATGCATCATAAGGTCCTTTCCTCTCTTCGGGGTAAGAAGCATTGGTTAGAAGTTCCAAAAAGCCATGGTTATTTAAGGAGAAGGCTCCGGCTGGTAGGCGAGGAAGGATGGGGAAGGTGCCTGATTGAGTTAGTTTCTTTCTCTCAGGATGATGCATGCGATAAGCGTTAGCTAGTAGCTCCAATCGGAAATAAAGAGGATCCGAAGGAGTCTGTGTCAGCCAGTGGGGCACAAGCGCTCTGTGTCAGCTAGTAGTGGGGCACCCACCGAAGCGACAGCAAAGGCAGGAAACCCACGAAGCAGAGCGAAGCGGAAAGTCCTTTGTTAACCTGAAACAAGTGGTCCAATCCAAGGACAGAGCTTGGACAGCTAACAACCGTTCCGTGCCGGGCCTCTCACCCGAGAGTCCCTCCCTGCACTCCTCCTGTCACTTCCTTCCGAACTCTTCCAAACGTTAGGAGAGGGAAGAAGAAAGCTGAAGGTAGGATTAGTTTATAGTCCTAATATTCGGTGTCGCACCCCCCCTTCCATTTCTTCGTCTCTTTCTTATTGAATGAATGAATAAGGCGCAGGATGGGACCTTTGTTTGTTTGATTGATCAGCAGACTCGTCCTCTGAATTCGGGTAAACAACCTTTCTCCTTCGATCCGTCAGCGGTCTGCTGCAACATCTATTTCTTTATCTAGCACTCGATGACCCGGGAGATGAAATAGCTCAGGCTTTTTCCTTGTTGAATCTTCCGTTCTGCTCCCCTTTATCTTCCTTTCAAAGGACGACGGAGAATTGACCTATGGTACGGATCCAATAGGTTATTCTCGTTGGCCCATCTTCGCGCTGTTCCACTATTGTGTGGTCCAGTTCTCCGCATATGCAGCAGGTCCGATGGTTTGCAATTTCGCACTCCGGCTTTTGGTGAGTGGAGAAGGGCTGAATGTAGATCCATTCAAACCATTAGGGAGAATCGAATGATTCTCAGTCCTTCCCCGCTCCATAACATAAGATAAGACGAGCTTCATTGTTTACTCGCGCTTCGTCTTTCTGTGATGATTCCATATACGATAAGAATCACCAGCGGTAGGATTGCATCAAGTACGGTAGGCTTGATTAGGTAACCATAGCACTGCTATTCCTATTCCATTACGGCGAGATAGGGATATATCTCCTGAGGGATTAGCCTAGCCAGCGGGTCTCTTCTCTGTCATGTCTCAGCTCCGGTCGCGTCCTCATTCCTGTGAATGCAATAAACCCCTTTATAACGAACGAGCAAGAAAGGCATTGGCATCATGACGAGATTGAGTGGCTAGGTCAAGGAGCGGAAAAGCCCCCGGAGGAGAACCTTTGGTCCTCCCTCCCTCCTTACGCCTTTCCCGGAGTAGCGATAGCCTCCTTCCGTGAAGGAGCGTGAGCATAACGAGAGCAACCCGCGGGGGGCGATAGCAATAGCCGGTCGCCAAGGCGCCACTCGTGCTCTGCTCTGCCCTGTGGATCCGGCGAATAGAGTAGGCAAGCGAAGCCTTGAAAGTGCTTATCAATAAGTGAGGCAACCAGTTTGAAAAGTGCTCGGCTAAAGGTTTCACTGCAAGTGAGTGAAAAGCCAAGTACAGGAGAAGGGGCAAGCACCACACTACTACCATGAAAAGTAGAAAGAGCCATGCCCCACTCAAATACATGGCCTCGGAGATATCCCCCTCTGTATCTCCATAGACTGAGCCACGCCATTACTCTCAAATAAGGCGGCTGGGCTGCATTGGATCGGAGAAGTGTGGGTGGGGTCGGTTAAAGGTGGGCTTAGAGCCAGCAAGCAAGGCAAAGCAAACAAAACAATAACGCGATGAGAAAGCAGAAGCAAGCGCGGACTGATTCAAGCGATACCGCGAACAGCCCATAAGCTAGCATAGCAATAGTTCACCGAACCATAGGCAGTAGGTGAGTGTAGTAGTGAAGAATGAAATGAAGAATTTCCCTAGGAAAGGTGTGGGTAGGAATCTTTAAGTCAAGCTTGAAAGCGCTTTCAAGCCAGGAAAGAATAAAGCCGTGTAGTCTCGTTCCGTTGGCAAGCGAGCCAGCGGATATAATTCACTATCTTTCCTTCCAAGCGAGTCATAAAGGATTTTCTTCTTTCTCTCTTTCCGGCAAGTATTGGCATGTGAGCTCAAGTTCAGGGCTTGCAAAGGGCAATCAATAGAAAGTAAGCAAGCAAAGTCTCAACCCGAAATCAATAGCCCGCAAGAAATAGAAAGGAGAAAGCCCATCTCTTTCCAGTAGTATGTAGCTTGACTTCCTTGAACTTCTATGGAGGGCTTAGTTTGCGCAGTTGAGTGGCGCTTGTTGAATACCTCTCGTAGGCCTGATCTCAACGATCTCAACAATTACATATATAAATGGAAGAAATTAATATAACGCGCTTTTAAGACGCTCGACTAGAATAAAGAATCAAGACAAGATGTGGGGCCTGCCTTGTTATTCATTGAAGAGCTTGAGAAACTACTAACTGATCTAAGAAAATTCGACTAATCGAAAGGAGAGGTTTTAGCGATGGTGAGCCCCGGACCGGGATGGAACCATAGAATGGAACTCATTTTCCCTCCGGGGGGGAGGCTTGTGATGTAGAGGTAGGGGCATGTTGGGTCACTGAGCAGCAACTGGCGATGGGGGGACCGACTGATCCAATAGCGCGTAGGGAGAGTTCGATCCATTGGTTACGCGAATTAGTCAATAATTCCATCTCGATAAACAGTAACATCCTTTTCCAATTGGGGGGGCAATAAAGCGTTGGGTTAACGAGAGCTCAACTGGGAGGGACAGAATCCATTCCCAGCGAAGCTGGATCCCAATGTTAGTTATCTGTTTGAAATGCTGGGTGGGCAGAAAATCTAATATGGAGTAGGTTGATGTCAAGATCTAAATGAAGGAACTCTTGGAATTGGAAGCTAACACATGTTGGAGCTAGTTGTTGGCTCCGGATGTGGTAGAAAAATGGGTTAATGATCACCAAATGGATGAGGGTCAACTGCAGATTCTGAATCTATCCCTCTATCTATAAAAGGGCGAACTGAAAAACCTATTTTTGATGCGTCGCGGGCGTGACCTACTAAGGCTTGATTAGCTGGAATTAGCCAGTTCGAAAGAAATTGGAGAGTTAGCCAGTCACTCGATGATTGATTAATTGGACTAGTTCCCAAATCTGGATCGAGATCGTGCTTCCCATTCTCAC